ATAATACAAATTTTCAAAAGGAGCTTTCACGGCAGGATCTTCCGACTGAACTAGAGAAAAGGGGGAGGGTGAAGTAGAAGAAGAGGAAACGACAATCCAGGCGGGGGATGGGGGTGGAACAGACTGCGAAGAAGAGTGACGGGGAGGTTCTCGATCTGGAACTACAAAAAAACTGTCCTATCTTCTGTGAGTATTTTAGCATTTTTTCGTTCTTATTCTCCCTTTTCGTATCTTTCGAATTTACTTAGAGAATCAAGAATCTTAGTTACGGGGCATGGTTTGATTCCGTTTTGGTGATTGCAACCTTCCTATTGGCATGTTGACAATAGTGTATGGATCAAATATGATTAGATCATGGATAAATAGATCTAGGATCAAATTCTATTTGGTTTTTACTTGTCTTCATGCAAATGAAATAATGTGTTCCTTGGATTTGCTGTGGCACAAAAGGTCTCCTCTTAAACTAAACGGAAAGATATCTATCTATTTTCTATATTTACCGGGTAATTTATTCGATTTTCATTTGATTTGGTCAATTTTAGGTTTCGAAGCGACTAGAAAATTCGTTTTTTAGATTTGGTTGTTAGTTCCATTTTGTTGATGTGGTCGTGCAATCCAATCTCTTTATTCTTTTTTTCTTTTGTTTGATTGCGCTCGTATCTACAGACCCTAATTACCCTATTCGGGTTGCTAACTCAACGGTAGAGTACTCGGCTTTTAAGTGCGCCTAGAATCTTTTACACATTTGGATGAAGCAACGGATTCGTACATACCATTGGTAGAGTTTGTAAGACCACGACTGATCCTGAAAGGGGGTGAGTGGAAAAAGCAGCATGTCGTATCAATGTAAAACTCTGAGACTATTTGCTCCTTAACGGATCGGTACAAAATCCAGTTTTTGTATGATTCTTGTAGCGGGACAAACAAAATTTAGGGTTGGGTCGATTGAATAAATGGATAGAGCCCTCTGGTTCCAATTATAGGGAAGCAAAAAGCAACGATCTTCTGTTCTGAATTCGAATTATTACCCGATCTAATTAGATGTTAAAAATGGATTAGTGCCTGGTGCGGGAAAAGGTTCTCCCATAAGTGGATTACTCATTTTTTTTTTATGAATCCTAACTATTTTTACCTCTATTAGATTCTGTATGGAGTGTAGACTCATGTGTATCAGAAACGGTATATTGATTGATAAAAAGAAATTATTCCAAAGTCAAAAGAGCGATCGGGTTGCAACAATAAAGGATTTCAAACCATCTCGTTATTCTATAACGAACAGAAACCAATTGGATGGAAAAAGAGAGGATCCATTGATTAGCTTATTTGTTGTCACCGAGGTATTTTCTTTTCTATTTTCTTACTATATACCCTGTTTTGACTGTATCGTACTATGTATCATTTGCTAACCCAATAAACCCTTTCCCTTTGTTTCAAAGCGAATTTCAAATGGAGGAATTACAAGGATATTTAGAAATGGATAGATCGCAGCAACAAGACTTCCTCTATCCACTTCTTTTTCAGGAGTCTCTTTATGCACTTGCTCATGATCATGGTTTAAAGGGATCCCGTCCTTACGAACCCGTGGAAAATTTAGGTTATGACAATAAATCCAGTTCACTGCTTGTGAAACGTTTAATTACTCGAATGTATCAACAGAAGTGGTTGATTATTTCGGCTAATGCTTTTACCAAAAAAAAAAATTATTATCAAATGGTATCCGCCGGATTTTCAGTCATTTTGGAAATGAAATTCTCACTGCGATTAGTGTCTTCTCAAGAAGGGAAAGATCTACAAAAATATCAGAATTTACGATCAATTCATTCAACATTTTCCTTTTTAGAGGATAAATTATCCCATTTAAATAATGTGTCAGATATACTAATACCCTACCCCATTCATCTGGAAATCTTGGTTCAAAATCTCCGCTCTTGGATACAAGATGCCCCCTCTTTACATTTATTCCGACTCTTTCTCCACGAGTTTCGTAATTGGGCTAGTCTGATTACTCAAAAGAAATCCATCTCTTTTTTTTCAAAAGAGAATCAAAGATTCTTCTTGTTCCTCTACAATTTTCATGTATATGAATGGGAATCCCTATTCATGTTTCTCCGTAAACAAGCTTTGTATTTACGAGCAACATCTTTTGGAAACCTTCTTGAGCGAATATATTTCTATAGAAAAATAGAACATCCTCTAGGAGTGTTTCGTAAGGATTTCCAGAATATCCTATGGTTGTTTAAGGATCCTGACATGCATTATGTCAGATATCAAGGAAAATACATTCTGGCTTCAAGGGGAAGTTTGCTTCTGATGAATAAATGGAAATATCACCTTGTCATTTTATGGCAATGTTATTTTTACTTGTGGTCTCAAGCAGATAGAATTCATATAAACCAATTGTCCAATCATTCCTTCGAGTTTCTGAGTTATCTTTCAAGTGTACGGCGAAATCCTTCAGTGGTAAGGACTCAAATGCTAGAAAATGCATTTCTAATGGAAA